ACAAGAGCTTTTCTTTTTCCATAGAAAAAAAGGTGTTCAAAAAGAGTTTCAGAAGATGTTGATCGTAAATGATAAAATTGGTTACAAAGAAAAATGAAGATGGATTCGTATTCACATACATAAGAATTATATATAAACAAGAATAATCTTTTATTCTTTTTTGAAACAATGGAACTTGATTTCTTTGGAGTTGGAATAATAAGACTATTCCAATTCTGATACTCATAGAGAAGGAAGCGTAATAAATGGAAAAAAGAGGCGTCTTTCAACCAGGAGCGAAGAGTTTGAACAACGATTTCTAGATGGATGGGGTAGGGTATTAGTATATCTGACACATAATTTAAATGTACAAAATTGTCTTCTAAAAACGGAAATAGTGAATGAATTGATCGTAAATTTTGAGATTTGCCTATTTCTTCTTTCCTTTCTAAGGAAGATACTAATCTTAGGGAAAAGGGAATTTCCCCAATAACTGCAAATCCCTCTGATATCATTTGCGAATCTAAAGTTTTGTTATGCCCCAACAATAGGTTTTGGTTTGACTCATTAGCAGAAATAAGCAAAGGATTCTGTTGAGACATTCGAGTAATTAAACGTTTCACCATTAGTGAACTGGATTTATTATCATAACCAAAATTTTCCACCAAAATGAATCTATTTAAAACATGATCATGAGCCAGTGCATAAATATACTCTTGAAAGATAAGCGGATATAGTAAGTCCTGTTTCAAAAATTTATCGAGTTCAAAATATCGTTGAAATTCCCCCATTTGAAATTAGATTTGAACCAAAGATAGGCATAAGATACTTCTTGGATTATCAAATGATACATAGTGCGATACGGTCAAAACGTAGTATAATAATAAAATAATATATACCTCGGAGACAGGTAAGCTCATCAACGGACTCTCCATCCTCTTTTTTTTTCATCTAATAGGTTTATGTTCGTTATAGGATAACAAGATGGTTAGAAATCTTTTATTTTTTAAACCCAATCGCTCTTTTGATTTTGGAAAGAATTGAATTATCTTTATCAATATACTGCTTCTTTTACACACTCCTCTCCAATGCATAAATGGAGAATATCAACATAGTTAGGATTCATAAAAAAAGGATAATCCACTCATAATAGGCATAGGAGAAGCCGTTCCCGCACCAGGCACTAATCCATTTTTAACGTCTATCTAATTAGATCGGGTAATCATTCAAAGTTAAGAACAGAAGCCGGTTGCTTTTTTGTTTCCCTATAATTAGAGCCAGAGGGCTCTATCCATTTATTCACTCGACCCAACTTTTAATTCATTTTATTCCGCCCCGATCCAAGCCTTCAAACAAGTCTTTGTACCGATCCGGTAAGAATGCAATATTCTCAGAATTATCTATTGCTACGACATGCTATTTTTTCCATTCATTCCCTTTCAGGATCAGTCGTGGTCTTACAAACTCTACCGATGGTATGGACGAATCCCTTGCTTCATCCAAATGTGTAAACGATACTAGCCGCACTTAAAAGCCGAGTACTCTACCGTTGAGTTAGCAACCCAAAAATCTAAAAACAATAGGATGTGTAAATGTCAATACAGTAAAAAAATATAACTAAATTTGAGTGCCATTACACAATCAAAACATTTTATTTTAAACTAAGAATACAAAAAGAAATCTCAAAATTAAATCGCTTCTGAACTGAATATTAAAATGAAGAGATCAGATGCAAATATACTAAATTTGCATATAATTCGAATTTAGAATAGATATAAATGTACAAGTGAATCAACCTCCCGTTCTTTTTTTTCACTCCAATAAAAAATTATTGTATCACAGAGAATTCAACGAACCCATCAATTGAACGAAGTAAAATAAAAAACCGAACCTATGTCAAGAAAAGATTTATACTTATACACGATCAAATTATATTTGTTCGATACACTGTTGTCAATATAAATGTGAATACAAAAATGGAAATAATTTAAATATTCACTATAAGGACTGGTGTTGGATTGGCACTACATAGATGCAAAAAGGTGTAGATAGTAGATCAAGGAATAAAAAGTAGTAAAAAAATCCGAGTTCTTCAATCAATATAAGTTGAGCGAATAAGCAAGTTTGATTCCGTGGTTATTATTATTTGTTAGTAGAGTTCCAATGAAAACCAGTCGATTGCAGATAATGTCATAATTTTAGATTTCGAGATCCAATTTCTTCATCTAGTCCCTCTATTTTGGGAATATCCCCCTTCGCTTTTTGTCGTTATATACCAATACCACTAGAACAGGGGATTCTATGGGAACAATACGAAAAGGCGGGGTTAGAGAAGTAGAGAAAAGCTTATACTCTTTATTTTCATTTTGTTTGATTAAAGGGAAGTTCCTTAAAAACCTCCGCCTTCTTTGAAATATCATGAACAGTTCCTGTAGGTTGAGCGCCTTTTTCAAGGAAATATAGAATAGCAGGAACGTTTGAATAAGTTTGATTCTTTATCGGATCATAAAAACCAACTTTCCGGAGATCTCTCCCCTCTCTTCGGGATCGAACATCAATTGCAACGATTCGATAGACGGCTCATTGGGATAGATTAAAATACCCCCCCTAGAAACGTATAAGAGGTTTTCTCCTCGTACGGCTCGAGAAAATTATGTCTATGTATAAAATTAGAGTGTCAAATAGATCCATAAAATCATCAAATCAATTAGACTATGATTAAAGATTTCAATTTGTTTCATTTAGAAATGTAAAACAAAAAATTGTACTCATAACTCAAGTGGGATAACTCTCAAATAGCTCACAATCCCTAAGCTATTTCATTTTTTGAGTGGTCTCTAGCCCCCTTCTTGTCTCGTTTATAATCTGTTTTATTCTTCATATTTAGTTGTTGAGACAATGAAAAATGGTGTTTCCTTGTTCCAGGATCCTTTATCTTTTGTTTGAATCATTGGGTTTAGACATTACTTCGGTGATCCTTAATCCTTATCAAAATGGCAGCAACATACCTTTTTTGTGATTTCGTTCTATCAAAGAATCATCAGAACGGTTGATTCACGCGTGTTCCACTTTTGATTGAAAAAGTTTTACCAAGTCCAACAAATTTTACTTTTTTTTAGATTTCGATTTGAAACTTTCTAAAATGGAATCCTTTCAATTTCTATATAGAAGCTATATTTACGAAGTTGTTCAAACTTATTAATTGACACTAACCCTAGACCCTTACCCTTGAGAAATGACTCAATAGAAATGACTCAATACTTTCTACTCGAGCTCCATCATGTAACTATAATAACCCCTTTTTTACATTACAACCCAAGAAAAAACTGATGGGTTCTAGTCGAGCAGAACAAAGGATGTCGAGTCAAGAGCACTTCTATTCGTAATAAAATGGTGGATTATTACATCCACAGCTGATCATGTCCTTCAAGTCGCACGTTGCTTTCTACCACATCGTTTCAAACGAAGTTTTACCATAACATTCCTCTAGTTTGGAACTAGTATTTAATTGATTCAATTATGGAATCATGAATAGTCATTAGTGCGATCGCTAAATAATAAGAAATCTGTACTTTTGTCCTTCTATATCGATAATAGAAATAGATATGAATGGGTAGTTAGTTTCTGAAAACGTCTCAGCACTAATTTTTAAATCCCATAGGTAGCAAATAAACGGAAGAATAGAACTCTTAGACCCAAACAAAAAATGACAAAAAACTCGGTGCAAAGAAAACAGATCTGTTACATATGTAATTTACTTGATCGTTTGTTAATGAGATTCAGACAGATACATAGATATATGTATTTCAATTAAATATTAAAACGAAAATATATAAGATAGGGTACCGAAATTAACTTCAATAGGAATAGCAGAGAGGGATGGGCACAGGCATACAATGATAGTCTGTCCAACTTTTTTTATTCAAACTAGTGTGGTGTGGGGTCTATGTTCCTATCTGACCTAGATAACAAAACAACTAGATTAAGTAGATTAAGTTACATCTCTGTCTCATTCGAACGCAATTTAGTTTGATAAAACAATATTCTTCTCTGAATCAGATAAGTAAAAATGATAAACAAGAATCATATTATAGCCACTACTCCACTCTTAAATTCAAATTAAAGATCTTAAAGAGAGTCTTGTTCAAAAAAGCAAGAGTTTTACGGATATGATATAATGGGTGCTCTGGGACGGAAGGATTCGAACCTCCGAATAGCGGGACCAAAACCCGTTGCCTTACCACTTGGCCACGCCCCATTTAAATTCCAATTCTGCACTAATAAACACTAATATGAGTGTTGGTTTTTCGTCAATTCCAATGCAAATACATATCTATGCACTATATTGTTGATAGGATTTTGCTACGTGTAGATATATATAATATAGAATTAAACTGGACTTGATTGATCATTACATATAATTTAATTAAGATATTGTATTGTATAAACGTATGATTTCTTATATTCTCTTTTTAGAATTGAAGGCTTTTGATTGGGTGAATGGGTTGAAAGGATTTTTTGGTCTACTTTACTTTCTTCATTATTTTTTGCCTTATATCAATAAGATATCAATAACTCAATCAAAATACAATTATCTCCAAGAAAAAAATCTTTGTTATGCTTAATATTTTTTGCGGTATCTGTCTTAACTCTGCCCTTTATTTGAGTAGTTTTTTCTTGGCCAAATTACCCGAGGCCTACTCTTTTTTAAATCCAATTGTCGATTTTATGCCGGTCATACCTTTGCTGTTTTTTCTTTTAGCCTTTGTTTGGCAAGCTGCTGTAAGTTTTCGATGAAATTTTGAATTAAGTCTTAGAGTATGAACCTTTAGTTGAAACATTGAAATTCTTGAATCACCCCATTTCTTCATTATGACCTTTTTCTTTTCTCGTCAAAGATCTTATATAGGATACCCCACAATTCGGTATTGCGGGTATTTCAAAATAAAATTCAAATTTTACTAAAGAAAAACCCTGTCTAAAAATTAAAAAAGTACTTCCTTTCATGGTGTCAAAATATGATATGTGATATAAAAATGGATAATCTATTCTCTAAAAAAAAAAAAAAAGATCTTGGAGATTGTGTAATGCTTACTCTCAAACTCTTCGTTTACACAGTAGTGATATTCTTTGTTTCTCTCTTCATCTTCGGATTCTTATCTAATGATCCAGGACGTAATCCTGGACGTGAAGAATAAGCATCAAATAATACTTTTACTTGATCGAAAGATAACTTAAATATCAAGCGATCCAGGGAAACGGAAAGAGAGGGATTCGAACCCTCGGTACGAATAACTCGTACAACGGATTAGCAATCCGACGCTTTAGTCCACTCAGCCATCTCTCCCAATTGAAAACGGATAATAACTATGTTACATTACATATAAAGTAAGGATTGAAATTATCTCTTTATCCTTATTAAAATTTAAATCGACTTATATCTTAAAAAGATAGTATAGTTTAGTCTAATTAATATCTCTATTTAATTCTAATTAAATTCGTTAAATTCGAATAAAAATAAAAGTTCTATAATTTATATAATTATATATATATCACGTTTATCAGCAATTCCAACTCTAAAGTACGGGCTCGCAAAATTATTTTATGATAAAAAAAAAAGAATACCTCGTTATTTTTGTCGGATAAGGGCTTTTCCATGGCCTGGCCGGGTCAGTACCTAGCCGGGCCTTTTTTTGTTCCACTGAATCATAATCATAGATAATTAGCTGAATTTAAAAATGTTATTGAAGCAACAACAATAATAAATCTTAAATTATAAGGAGGATTCTTTCTATTCCTATGATAGGGAATTCAAGTATCATTTCTGATTTTTGATTATTTTTTTTTTTAGCACCCTTTTCTTAATCGCATTAAGTACCCAACAAAACACGTCAACACTTCATTTTTAATAATTCTTGTCTGATCCTGTATTGATTACATCCGATTCGACAAAAGATCCATTTATAGATAATAATCGCATTGTAGCGGGTATAGTTTAGTGGTAAAAGTGTGATTCGTTCTATATAACCCCTTACATAGTTAAGGGGTCCTTCGGTTTTCTTCATATTCCGAAAAAAAAACTTTATTTCTTAAAAGGATTTAATTCTTTACCTCTCAATGACAGATTCGAGGAAGAATATACATTCTCGTGCTTTTTATATTTTATACAAGGATCAATTAGCAATTGAAAAATTGGATTATGAAATTACGAAACATAATTTTTTTTTGGATCACTACTTCCAATTGAATGAGTAAAAGGATCTATGGATGAAGAAAGCTTTTTTCTAATCGTAACTAAATCTTCAATTTTAGATTTGTTTATAGATTATAGAGGGGAGATTGAAGCAAAATAGCTATTAAACGATGGCTTTGGTTTACTAGAGACATCGATATATTGTTTAGCTCGGTGGAAAGAAAATTCTTTTCCTCAGGATTCGTTCAAATAGAAATAGAGAACGAAGTAACTAGAAAGAGTGTTATAATCCTCCTCTTCTAGAGGGATCATCTAGAAAGCGAGTAGTTTAAAATGTATTCAGACAGTAAAGGCTGACATAGATGTTATGGGTCAATTTTTTTTTCAGTTACGTCTTAAATCGGGGAAATTATCCATCTACCATAAAGGAGCCGAATGAAATAAAAGTTTCATGTTCGGTTTTGAATTAGAGACGTTAAAAATGATGAATCGACGTCGACTATAACCCCTAGCCTTCCAAGCTAACGATGCGGGTTCGATTCCCGCTACCCGCTTTCTCTTTTTATTATTTTAAAAATTCAATTCATAATTTCACCTTAATCTATCATTGAATTGAATACGTAATTGCCGAAATTTGCTCACATACAATCCGCTATTTATTTTTTTTTACGAACAAGAGATTCGAAGTAAAAAATACGAAAACAAATAGGAATGAAAGGCGTCCATTGTCTAATGGATAGGACATAGGTCTTCTAAACCTTTGGTATAGGTTCAAATCCTATTGGACGCAATTTTTTTCCATATATATAAATATATAATATATATTTTTTTGATTTCTATATTTCTATGTCAAGAAATATTTTTTGAATAATTTTCATTGAATCCGAGATACTTATATTTTATTTAATATATGAAATTATTTAATATTAAAATATTCGAAAATTAAAATAATATCTAATTAATCTAAAAAAAAATCACCTTTTTTTTTCATTTAAAATTTTGAAAAATATAAAAGATATAAGAGTGATCCATTTTTTATGCTTGTTCCTGAAGTAGAAAGCGTTCCATCTGTTCCTGAATAGCTTCTTTCAAAATGGCTTCCGCTTCCTCGGTAAATTTCTTGGTAGAAGATATTATTTCGTGAAGCTGAGGTTTATTCGTTTTTAAAAAAGTACGCAACTCAACAAGAAATTTCCTTACCTGTCCAATCTCTAATGAATCGAGATAGCCATTTGTTCCGGTATAAATAGTCATTATCTGTTCTTCTACCGTAAGAGGGGCTGATTGGGATTGCTTAAGCAATTCCCGTAATCGTTGACCTCTTGCCA